CAATCCATGAGTATACCATGAAGTTACAAAGGTGGTACCTGTGAACCAACCCCCCACGGCAAAATAGGCGCAAGGAAAGAGCAATAGACCGGACCAACCCACAAAAACAAAACGGTCCCTCCGTAACCAGTCATCCATAATATCAAATAAATCATTTTCATCTTTGGTAAATTTACCAAGAGCTATAGTCATAGTGATCCTCCTATTTAACTACTTCAACCATTTCCGAACACCCCCTAGCATTTTCAGGGATGGAACCTTCGAGGATTTTTTTATTTTATATATGATATGATTTCTCGAAAACTGTCCCTTCTTTATCTACTGGGTTTCGAATAGAAAAATACTTTTTTTGTCGATTGATATTTAATCTAGGTCAAATCCATTAACTTAATTGGGTTATTCCTTTCTATTCTAAAAAATTCCCTAAGTCATGACGCGGGAATTGTCTTATGACTCGTAAATCCGATAAATAAATTTTTTAAATAACTATTCCAGAAACAAATGAAATGATCGCTTTTATCACTTTTGTTACCAGCAGATCCCCAGACATACTACTCTCCTTTTATCAAATAATATTATTCTTGAATCTGTGAAAAACAAAGTTTTATATATTCTTCTAATTTGTATGTCTAGGAAACTACTATAGGATCATATTTTTACTTTCTATTTTACTTTAATTTCTTTTATTGTCTTCTTTAGTTGTATTTTTCTTTCGTTCCGATTAAAAAAATTACAAAGTATACCTTTTTTGCAGATCGAGGTAAGAAATTCGAATATTTTTTTATCTATCTATCAGATTTTTTAATATTGTATGGAGTTTTATTAAAAAAGATTCTAAGTGAAAGTTTCGTCCATTAATTGCTTTAAAAATCTAGTATGCATAGATATGAAAATTAAATATTTGATACTCGAAGTCATGGTTTGATGGATTTTTCTATTTTTTTATAGATATCTCATATCTTAAAGAAATAATAGAAATGTAATTTGATCTTTTGTTGTATTCGAAAAAAAAAAATATTTTTAAAGTAAAATAACTTATATGTTGGAACTTAGAATAGAATAAACCCTTCTGCGTGGAGAAGAGGAGTATCAATTTATTCCTAGGAACAATAAGATTTAATCTGAAATATTGACAGATTCTTGCGGAGTCCGAACTAAAGAGATATTAAAAACAAAAAAGATCCACTGTTCGAATTTCATTTCTATCCAATTTGAATATCAGAATAGTGGATATAGTTATGATTCAATAGGTTAGGTCCACTTACTTTTTTTTAGAATCTTTCCCATTTTTTGATTGGAATAATAGAAAATAGGAATATCTTACAATTAACAATTAAAGGAAATATCACATTCTAAATATATATATATAGAAAAGAATACTATTTCACTTTCTAACTAGAATGAGTTTACTCTATTCGAATTCATTCGAATGATAACAATAATTTAATAGAATAAAAACTCGATTTTTTAATGAAATTCAACTATTCCTTAGTTTTTTTTTTACAAAGAGAAACTTCTTACAAATATCAAGAATATCTCTATTCTTCCTTCAAATCGGAATACTACTGTTCTGTTGTCATTTTTTGAAAAAAAGCCCCTTATCGGATTTGAACCGATGACTTACGCCTTACCATGGCGTTACTCTACCACTGAGTTAAAGGGGCTCCATTTGAGTCAATTCCCGAATAAGGAACCATTCAATATGGATATGAGTTTAGTACATCTATTTGTTACTGCATATACTCAAATTATATATATATATATATATATAGAATAGATCTATTTTTTGTACATAGCAACTTTATTAACGAACAATAAATTGGATTTACCTAGTGAGTATAGTTAAAAAAAATGATTTTTTGCTATTGGATTTCATAAATATCAATGGAATGGATTTTTTCAAAACCAATTCGAATTGAAATCATCTTCATCATAACACAAAATTCATTTCATTGATACATGTACCCACTAATTCAATCTTCTTAACACTGAATGAAAGTGAAAGAAATGAGGTGTTAATGCCGCGCCTGTTCCAGAAAATCAATCATTCCCTGAAAGGATTCTCTCTTTCTTTTGTTTTCTTTCGCATTATTTTTTTATAGATTGGTGATTGGAATGAACAATTTAGAAATATAAATGATATTTTTAGGAATTCTGAAAGATTGAAAGATCCTTCTGATCGAATCATATCATTCCATTATATTGACAATTTCAAAAAACTGTTCATACTATGTATGAACATAGTAGAATGGAGGTCGGGCAAGTATGCCCCCATCGTCTAGTGGTTTAGGACATCTCTCTTTCAAGGAGGCAACGGGGATTCGACTTCCCCTGGGGGTAGGGTACTACAAAAGGAAATTGATCAGGGATTATCAATAAAGACTAAAATGGATTCTTCCTGGGTCGATGCCCGAGCGGTTAATGGGGACGGACTGTAAATTCGTTGGCAATATGTCTACGCTGGTTCAAATCCAGCTCGGCCCAAAAATTTGCTGATCCACCATGAACTGATATAACCCATTTGGTGTTCTCTGAAAATCACCAATGGGCTCCCATACAGATTCGGATTTTGCAAAATTCCTATCGGGATTTAAAAGTATAAAGTCTTAGGAAAGGATTAAAGTAAAAAAAGAGTCTTTTTTGATTCATTGATTTTTCAATCAAGTTAGCAATAAGGAACGGATTGCGAATAATCCGTGTTGATCTCGCTAAAGTGCAGATCTATAAAAATATCAATATATAAGTCTGACTCTTTCAGTTACAGTACAGGGGTTCGAATCTAAAATAGAAAAACAAAGGGTTTGAATGAAATAGTAAGAATATGTATGCTATACAACTTTTTCCCTGGGATTGTAGTTCAATTGGTCAGAGCACCGCCCTGTCAAGGCGGAAGCTGCGGGTTCGAGTCCCGTCAGTCCCGATCGATGGATACAAATCCAATAAATATAAATTCATTTCGTATGTGAAAGGGAATAAAAAAGAAAAAAATATCATTTCTAACAGGGATTCCTTTTTTCTTTTTTAGTTTAAGGTAAAGGTTCGGACGAAGAATCAAAAAGGAATTTTTCATTGCATCAGAAAGTAATTTTTTTTTTTATTTGGTATGGATAAAAGATCTTCCTATGTTATACTATTTAATTTAATTCTCGACGATGAATTGATTTGATAGCTCAGATATTGTTATTCGTGATATTGATCCGATTTTATATCATCGAGATAAAATTTATACCACTGAATTTACTGACGAAAGATTTTTCATTTCTATGGGATTAAATCCCGAAGTATTTATTAGAAATAAAAGAGAAAGAAAACATAGAGATTATGGAAGTCAATATTCTCGCATTTATAGCTACTGCACTCTTCATTCTAGTTCCTACTGCCTTTTTACTTATAATTTACGTAAAAACGGTAAGTCAAAGTGACTAATTTTAATTAAACATGACTTCTGATTTCTTATCAATGCGATGACAATGATTGAATAAAGAAAAAAGGGTTTCCATTTCGGGTCTTTCTTTTAAATAAAATGATCAGACTACAATCAGCAGAATTCTATGAAATCTATATAGTATAGTTATAGTAGAAAGAAATCAAATCTATTTCTTTCTACTATACTATCTTCAATCTATTACGGTATGGTAAAAATCGAATGTTTTACTTAAAAAAAAAGAAGTTTAATATGGATGGACCAATTTAAATATTTCTTTTATTTAAAGAGTATTTTTTTTTTCAATATTATATTACACCACTGGAATACAATAGAATTTCAAAATGAAGTATCGAATTGCATTTCATTAAGTAGTATTAATAAAATAAAAAAATTCAATAGTTAAAAAATGGAAGAACTTAGCTATAAAATAATTGAGACATTTTGATCCCTTAACTCAATTAGTAGTCCTCTTAGAGTCCACTTCTTCCCCATACTACAAGGGAAAGGGAAAATGTAAAAACTACCATTAAACCAGCCCAAGCAAGACTTACTATATCCATGTAAATTTTGTCTCCTATCTCTATGAAGAAATTTTTTTATTATTGTTTACTAATTTTTCTTGTATTATTTTCGTTTTTATTTTTCACTAAAAATTTTATAATATCTTATAATAATAGTGGAATCGCTGGTACAGAGTCAAAAAAAGATTCCGTCATAACACCATTAATGAAACATCCAATTAGAACATCTAATAAGTTCTTATCTGATTTCTAGTAGAATTGAAAAATATTAAATTAAGCATAAATAAAAAATATCCTTGGGACTAGTAAGGAAATGCATCGTACTAATTAGGTACGAATAAAAAGACCCATGTTTTATTTTACCCCCATTTCATTAAGTCAAAAATAAAAAATATAGAATAGAATCAAGATAGATTTCTTTGCATACTCAGACTCTTCTCTTATTTGCATCTCTTATTTACATTTGATCTAATCCTTTTCACGCCTCTAATTTTTCGTTGAATCTGAGACGAAAATATTTACAACATTTTAGAGAACAAACTTCCCGATGCTTAGAATTTAGCATCAAACTAGTCCCTTATTCCTACACTAGCTTGCGCTGGAAAAAAAGAAAAATCAACAAAAGGAAATAAACTATTTGAATTCTCTTATCGATCAGGCGACACCCGGATTTGAACTGGGGAAAAAGGATTTGCAGTCCCCCGCCTTACCACTCGGCCATATCGCCAAAATAATACAAAAAAATATATCCGAATACCCCTCCTCCTCTCAAAAAAAACAAAAATGGGTTTCTAAAATTCTTTTTTTTTGATGTGTTTGTATCTTAAATTCCGTTTTCTTTAATCCCCTTTTTCTATTGAAAACATGAGAAAAAAAAATAGAAATTGATACATAACCAATCCATATTATTATTTTTAAATCCTTCTCTATTTCAATTATAACAGCAACTGTTAATATATGTCAACCCCAGAACATGCATTTTCGTTGTTACACATACGTATATTATAGGGAATTTTCTATAAATTCTCGTGCTTTCATTTTTTTGCCAATTTTTCATTAAATAGATTAATGAATGAATAGAAAAAATAAATTGTATATTTTTTCTGATTATTTTATTGGGGTATCAATCTAAATCAATCTAATTAGAATTATGTAATAACCTACTATACTACTACTATAAAATACCCCCAGTCTAGGTGAAATTTATCAATTTGTTTCGATTTATATTACAAGTTAGATTCTATTTGTTTGTTTTGTTGAAAATTCCAATTTGAGTATAAAATCTCCTGTTTTCATAATAGGTATTTCATAGACGTAGTTAGGTAAAATTTCATGTGATTCAGTAAAGTAAAAAGACCAGAAATTCCATTATTGCTAAATCGATTCATGTGATTCAATGAAGAATGACAGCAAATCATGGGATATTTTCTATAAAATAAATGGGGAAATTGAAAATGCTTGGGGTTGGGAATGAAGGAATGTCTACACTACCCGGATTGAATCAAATACAATTTGAAGGGTTTTGTAGATTCATTGATCGGGGCTTAACAGAAGAACTTTTTAAGTTTCCAAAAATTGAAGATACGGATCAAGAAATTGAATTTCAGTTATTTGCGGAAACATATCAATTGGTAGAACCCTCGATAAAAGAAAAAGATGCTGTATATGAATCACTTACATATTCCTCTGAATTATATATATCCGCGGGATTAATTTGGAAAAACAGTAGGGATATCCAAGAACAAATTATTTTTATTGGAAACATTCCTCTAATGAATTCCCTGGGAACTTTTATAGTAAATGGAATATACAGAATTGTAATCAATCAAATATTGCAAAGCCCTGGTATCTATTATCGTTCAGAGTTGGACCATAACGGAATTTCAGTCTATACTGGCACAATAATATCAGATTGGGGGGGGAGATTAGAGTTAGAAATTGATAGAAAAGCAAGGATATGGGCTCGTGTAAGTAGGAAACAGAAAATATCTATTCTAGTTCTATCATCAGCTATGGGTTCGAATTTAAGCGAAATTCTTGAGAACGTTTGCTACCCCGAAATTTTTTTGTCTTTCCTCAATGAAAAGGAGGAAAAAAAAATAGGGTCAAAAGAAAATGCCATTTTGGAGTTTTATCGACAATTTGCTTGTGTAGGCGGAGATCCCATATTTCCTGAATCTTTATGTATGGAATTACAAAAAAAATTTTTTCAACAAAGATGTGAATTAGGAGGGATTGGTCGCCGAAATATGAACCGAAGACTGAATATTGATATACCCGAGAACAATACTTTTTTGTTACCGCGAGATATATTGACAGCTGCGGATCATTTGATTGGAATGAAATTTGGAATGGGTACACTTGACGATATGAATCATTTGAAAAATAAACGTATTCGTTCCGTAGCAGATCTATTACAAGATCAATTTGGATTGGCTCTCGTTCGTTTAGAAAATATAATTCGAGGAACTATATCTGGAGCAATTAGATATAAATTGATACCGACTCCTCAGAATTTAGTGACTTCAACTCCATTAACAACCACTTATGAATCGTTTTTTGGATTACACCCATTATCTCAAGTTTTAGATCGAACCAATCCATTGACCCAAATAGTTCATGGAAGAAAATTGAGTTATTTGGGTCCTGGAGGATTGACGGCGCGAACTGCTAGTTTTCGGATACGGGATATCCATCCTAGTCACTATGGACGCATTTGTCCAATTGACACCTCGGAAGGAATCAATGTAGGACTTATTGGATCCTTGGCAATTCACGCAAGGATTGGTCGTTGGGGGTCTATAGAAAGTCCATTTTTTGAAATTTCTGAGAGATCAAAACGAATACGAATGCTTTATTTATCACCAAGTAGAGATGAATACTATATGGTAGCGACGGGAAATTTTTTAGCACTGAATCGAGGTATTCAGGAGGAGCAGATTGTTCCAGCTCGATACCGTCAAGAATTTCTAACTATTGCATGGGAACAGGTTCATCTTCGAAGTATTTTTCCGTTCCAATATTTTTCTATTGGAGCTTCCCTCATTCCTTTTATCGAGCATAATGATGCGAATCGAGCTTTAATGAGTTCTAATATGCAACGTCAAGCAGTTCCTCTTTCTCGGTCCGAAAAGTGCATTGTTGGAACTGGATTGGAACGCCAAGTGGCCTTAGATTCAGGAGTTCCCGCTATAGCCGAACACGCAGGAAAGATCGTTTATAACGATACTGACAAGATCATTTTATTTGGAAATGGGAATGCTCTAAGCATTCCATTAATTATATATCAACGTTCCAACAAAAATACTTGCATGCATCAAAAATCCCAGGTTCATAAAGGTAAATGCGTAAAAAAGGGACAAATTTTAGCAGATGGTGCTGCTACTGTTGGCGGTGAACTCGCTTTGGGAAAAAACATATTAGTAGCTTATATGCCATGGGAAGGTTACAATTCTGAAGATGCTGTACTCATTAGTGAACGTCTGGTCTATGAAGATATTTATACTTCTTTTCACATACGTAAATATGAAATTCAGACTCATGTGACAAGCCATGGTCCTGAAAGAATCACGAATAAAATTCCACATCTAGAAGCCCATTTACTCCGAAATTTAGACAAAAATGGAATTGTGATTCTGGGATCTTGGGTAGAAACGGGGGATATTTTAGTGGGTAAATTAACGCCTCAAATGGCGAAAGAATCCTCATATGCTCCGGAAGATAGATTATTACGAGCTATACTTGGGATTCAGGTATCGACCTCAAAGGAAACTTGTCTAAAACTACCTATAGGTGGTAGGGGCCGAGTTATTGATGTGAGATGGATCCAAAAAAAAGCAGGTTCTAGCTATAATCCAGAAACGATTCATATCTATATTTCACAGAAACGTGAAATTAAAGTAGGTGATAAAGTGGCCGGGAGACATGGAAATAAAGGTATCGTTTCAAAGATTTTGTCTAGACAGGATATGCCTTATTTGCAAGATGGAAGACCCGTAGATATGGTCTTCAACCCATTAGGGGTACCCTCACGAATGAATGTAGGACAGATATTGGAATGTTCACTCGGATTAGCTGGGAGTATGCTAAATAGACATTATCGAATACCACCTTTTGATGAGAGATATGAACAGGAGGCTTCCAGAAAACTTGTGTTTTCTGAATTATATGAAGCCAGTAAACAAACATCGAATCCATGGATATTTGAACCCGAGTATCCGGGAAAGAGCGGAATATTTGATGGAAGAACAGGGAATCCTTTTGAACAGCCTGTTATAATAGGAAAGCCTTATATCTTGAAATTAATTCATCAAGTTGATGATAAAATACATGGACGTTCCAGTGGACATTATGCACTTGTTACACAACAACCCCTTAAAGGAAGGGCCAAACAAGGAGGACAACGGGTAGGCGAAATGGAGGTTTGGGCGCTCGAGGGATTCGGTGTTGCTCATATTTTACAAGAGATGCTGACTTATAAATCTGATCATATTAAAGCTCGTCAAGAAGTACTAGGAACTACTATTATTGGAGGAACAATACCAAAACCTGTGGATGCTCCAGAATCTTTTCGATTGCTGGTTCGAGAACTACGATCTTTGGCTCTGGAACTGAATCATTTCCTTGTATCTGAGAAAGACTTCCAGATTCAAAGGAAGGAAGTTTAATTGGACTGAATCAGAAATTTTATTCTATGATTGATCAGTATAAACATCAACACCTTCGAATTGGATCAGTTTCTCCTGAACAAATAAGTGCTTGGGCAAAAAAAATCCTACCTAATGGAGAAGTTGTTGGAGAGGTAACAAAACCCTATACTCTTCATTACAAAACCAATAAGCCTGAAAAAGATGGATTATTTTGTGAACGAATTTTTGGGCCTATAAAAAGTGGGATTTGTGCTTGTGGAAATTATCGAGTAATCGGAGATAAAAAAGACCAACCAAAATTTTGTGAACAATGCGGAGTAGAATTTGTTGATTCTCGGGTACGTAGATATCAAATGGGGTATATAAAACTAGCATGTCCAGTAACCCATGTGTGGTATTTGAAACGTCTTCCTAGTTATATTGCGAGCCTTTTAGATAAACCTCTTAAAGAATTAGAAGGTCTAGTATACTGCGATGTGTGATTTGATAAAAATTCTTATTGTACAGATTTCAAATGATAAACTGTCATTCCATTCAATTAAATTGGAATGTCCTCTATCTGGCATGTCTCTTGGGATGAGTAACATGAAGCTCAGAATTCATGGGTGTATTGAATACTCCCAAATCAATAAGGGAATTGGTCTATGGTCAATTCAGTAACAAATATTTATTTATAACTGTACGTACCTTGTGAAAAAAAAATTATTTTTTTGTGGAATTAATTATTCCATCTCTTTTTTTTTTAAGAACTTAAATTAAGTTCAAAGAGTAAAATATAAAATATAATATATCATGATTGCCGAAGTCTATCTATCGCATATAGGCTTAAAGACATCGTGGCATAACCGTCGAGGTGACGTCTTGACCTAAAAGATCAAATGATACATAGACAAAGAAATCTCTTATGAATTCGAGGATATTCCTTTTTTTATTAAAAATTTTATTTTAGAGGATTCCTCGTTCGAAGGGAGGTAGACTACTCAAGAATTTTACATTTTATTTCTGTCGTAATTTCGAATTGCATTAAAGAATTCAGAAACAAAGAAGAATGTGAAGAATGTATCAATGAAATGTTGCTTCGTCTGTATTGATAACTTGAGTAAAGAGTAAACCTTTTTTATTTTAGATTAGAGGTTTTCAAAAATTTGAAAACGGAAACCCCTTTCTTTATCTTTATTGTGTGTAAATACTTTAGCCGGATGAGAGGAAACCCTCACGTCCGATTTTCAAAGGGGGAGATCCATCTTGTTGGATCCTATCCAAATTTTTCGTTTGCTAGGCCCGTAGTTAAAAAACCTACTTTCTTACGATTACGAGGTTCATTCGAATATGAAATCCAATCTTGGAAATACAGTATCCCACTCTTTTTTGCTACTCAAGGTTTCGATACATTTCGAAATAGA